AATTTGATATTTCAATTTCTATTTTATTTAATTAGTTATTTTAATTAACTATTAAGTTAACTAGTTATTAAGTTAACTATTTATTTCTATTTCAATTGATATATTTCAATTTGTATATTTCAATTTGAAATTATTATTTATATAATTATATAAATAATAATTTCAAAATTAATAAAAAATAGAAAAAAATAATAGAAATTCTAAAAATATATAATTAAATAAATTCAAATTAATATAAATTAAATATATAATTAAATAAATTCAAATTAATATAAATTAAATATATAATATATTTTTAGAATAGAAAAATAAACAATAATAGAAAAATAGCCAATTTAATTTCGAATTATATAGAATTCGAAATATATATTTAATAAATATAGAATAAATAGAGAATTTGAGAGAATTCGAATTTCTATTATTATATAATTAAATAAGAAAAAAAGTAATTACGAAATAAAATAATAAAGAGAGAGGCAAAGCCTTTTTTTTTCAAGCCTTACTTGTTGTATAATGTAATTACTTGCTATGTAATGGAACATAATAATTATCCTTATAATTATTCTTTTTTAATCGGGAGAGATGGCTGAGTGGACTAAAGCGTCGGATTGCTAATCCGTTGTACGAGTTATTCGTACCGAGGGTTCGAATCCCTCTCTTTCCGGTTCCAGTGATGACTTGAATTTTTTTTATCTTTTCTTTCAAATTTCGAAAATCTTTTTGCTTTATTTTTTATTTCAATGTTCTATTTTATTTTCTATTTAATTTCTATTTAAACTATTTAAATAAAAAAAAATGAATAATTTGAATATTTCATTTATTAATAGTTATTTCTAATTTCGAATTTTTCTTTTTATTGAATATTTCCTTTCTATTTACTATTTCTAGTTAAAAATTAAAATTTCAAATTTCTTTATTTATATTAATATTTCTATGGCAAATTCTATTTAAAATATTAATTTAAAACAAAAATATAGATTCAAATCGAGATCTAGAATAGATAAAGACTGGGTAAAAAGAAATAACATACTAAAAACATTTTAAAATCAAGAAAACCCTTAGAATTTTTATTCTATTCTTCACGTCCAGGATTACGCCCAGGATCATTAGATAAAAACCCAAAGATGAAGAGAGAAACAAAGAATATAACTACTGTGTAAACAAAGAGTTTAAGAGTAAGCATTAGAAAATCTCCACGATCTTTTTTGTTTTGGAAAAAAAAATAGATTCTCTATTTTTATACCACATTTTCTATTTTAACACCAAGAAATGAAGTGATTTCTAGAAATAGAAATGAATTTTTCGAAATTCATTTGGAATAAGAGTCGAGTCTTTCTTATAATTTTTTTTCATAACTACAATTAGGGCGTTAATAGAATCTGGAATCAAAAAAAAGTTAAGAATGAAAAAAAATGGGGGTGATCAAAAATTCTCGCGTTTATACAATAACTTTAATGTTTCAATTAAGAGCTTAGAGTATAAGACTTATCTGATCTTCTCAATTACTATAATTTTTTTCTCGAATAAATCATGAATTATTTTAGGATAGTATTAAAATCTCATCGAAAACTTACAGCAGCTTGCCAAACAAAGGCTAATAGAAAAAAGAGTAAAGGGATTACTGGCATAACATCTACGATTGGATTCAAAAAAGCGTAGGCTTCAGGCAATTTTGTGAATAAAAAATTGCTTGAATAAAGGGCAGAATTAATAAGACAGATACAAATTAAACTAAAACTATTAAGCATAACAAACATTTTGTTCTTGAAGATAATTGTATTTTGATTGATGACTAAGTTATTAATATGTTATTGATATAAAAATGAATCAAAAAAAAGTAAGGTAGACGAAGAACCCTTCTTTATTTTTATTAAATTTATTGTGTTATTAAACTCACCCAATCAAAAATCCTTCAATTCTCAATTCTCAAATAAAAAAAGAATAGAGGAAATCATATTTTTATACAATATCTTAGTTGAATTATCTATTATGAGCAATCAATTCAGTTGAATTCTATATCTACACATATGAAAATCCGAACAAGACAGTAATATATTTCCTAGATATTTGGATGGGAATTGACGAAGAACCACTATTAATATTAGTTTTTATTAGTGTTGAATAGAAATATAAATGGGGCGTAGCCAAGTGGTAAGGCAACGGGTTTTGGTCCCGCTATTCGGAGGTTCGAATCCTTCCGTCCCAGATATTCTCTATAATCTATCATTCTATATAATCTATCAAATAAAAAAAAAAAATGTCTCATCCCTTAATTTAACTTCGGTAACTTGAATTGCACTGCACCATATAAGATAGAATATCAAAAATTAATTTCAATGACAATTCTTTAGTCTATCTGATAAAAAAGTCTATCTGATAAATAAGATGATCTTCGAGTATTTCGATACTGATTTTAGCACTCAGTCTGAAAGAATAACAAAACAATTTCCAATTTTCCCCACATCAGTCTTTTTTATCGACTACTGCATTAAAAAAATTGGATATTTTTTTAACCAATTTCCTATTTATTTAAAATCATTAATGAGTTAATCCGAATCTGAATAGGTTTTTTTTATATTATGATGATAAAAATATGTTTAAAACAAAACCTTATTCAAATAATGATATCTAGATGGAAAATTTATAAATTGAATCTTTTTAATGATTTTGTAGGAGTCCGTGGAACTTGAATAAATGGGAGATAGGCAAATGCGTCCTAGGTACTCACTTAAAGACTTAAAAATAGCTTATTTCGTTTTTTTGTCTTATTTCTTTTGGAATATTCGAAAATTATCCAATAGAAATTAAGAAATTCAAATTTTGGATTTCTATGTATTGGTTGAACCGATGACTATTCAGGATTCCCTAATAAAATGAATTCCATACTAGTTCAAAACGCAAGGAATGTTATAGTAAAACTTCGTTTGAAATGATATGGTAAAAAGCAACGCTCGACTTGAAGGACATGATCAACTATGGATTCTTACATCTACCTTATTATACCCTAATAAATAATATTAATTTATTAAATAATAATTAAATTAAATAATAATTAAATAAAAAAAAAATTAATAATAAATAAAAAGAAATTTGAAAAAATAAATTTTAATTTTAAATTGAATATTTAAAATTTAATATTAATTAAAATAATTAATATTAAAAAAGAATTAATAAATAATATTAAGAATATTAATATAATAGTTATATATATAATATAGCATATAATATAGCATAAGCATATAATTGGAATTTTATTGAATAATATTATATTCATAATATTATATTCTATATATATATGTTTAATATTTAGAATATTATATAGCATAATATAGCTATAATATATATAGGAATAGGAAAGGAATGAGAGTGCTCCTAACTCGACATCATTTGTTTTGTTATATTTATACACTCGAAATCTCACTTTTTGTTGGGGTATAGTGTAAATCGAAATAGAAAGGATCCAATTCGAGCAAGTTTCAAATCCAAGAATAAAGTTTTTTAGAATTGACCAAATTTTTTTGATTCAAAAGTTCAAAAAGAAAGTATATGATGCAAGAATCAACCATTAATCTGATTCTTTTTTTGATAGAAAGAAATCACAAAAACTAATATGTTGCATCCAGTTTGAAAGGATTAAAGACCACTGAAGTAATGTCTAAACCCAACGATTCAAGGGAAAAATAAAGGATCCTGGACCGGGTAAATATCGTTTTCAATTGTCTCAACAATTTGATCAGAATGAAGAATCAAAATAGATTCTAAAAGAAACAAAAAGAAAGGCGATTAGAGATCACTCAATCAATGAAATGCTTAAAGGATTTCCTTTGACCTATTTAAAAGTTCTCCAACTTGAGTTAAGAAAGTACAGATGATTTTTTTTTTTTTAGAAAGATTCGAATCCTTGCAATTGATTTGATGTTCAATTTTTATTTGTATATTATTTTTCTATCTTTGTATAGTATTATTATTATTATTAAATTTTCTATTTCTATTTAATTTGAATTAAATTTTAATTTGAGTAATTTATTTAGTTTTAGTATTTGATTTTTATTGAATTTCTTTTTATTAAATTTTATTGAAATTCAATTTCAATTAATTCTTTTGTTTTCTTCAGTGTATATTTATTTATGAACTCAAGATATTCACATTGATATTGACAAGAATGTATCAAATAAATATAATCCTATCTGAGGTAATGGGATTTTATCTGTCGATCTATTTATACTTGTTCTATCCATTAATTTGAATTGTTTCTTCATTCAAGCGATGGGTTTATTGGATTTGTTGTGATATAAAAGTTTTTTTTGATTGAAAATATATAGAAATTTAATGTTCTAATGAGAATTTACATTTATTTATCAAATTAGATTTATTATATATATTTTATTCTATTTCTATATATTAGAATAGAATATATTTATATAAAATATAAATATATAAGTATAATTATATAAGTAGAATATATATAAATCAAAATATATAAGTAAAAAAGTCTTTAAAAAAAAAAAAATAAAAAATATATACAATGTATACCTATATAGGTAGAATAGGTATTCTAAGTGAATCTTAGTAGAATACTAAATAGAATATTCATTAAGTAGATAATATAACTAAAACTAAGAAATGGAAACAATAACTAAAAGTAAGAATAAATAGGGTAATCTAAAAAATTTTTATGTTATCTATATTTTTTAATCTTTTTGTCTGTTCAGGATTTATTCGAAATTCTTAATATTTTATTTCTTTTAATTTTTTGTTTTAATTTTTTGCTAGTTTAATGTTTTGATTGTGTCGTGTGATTAAATCGCTTGATTTTTTTTTTTTTTTTTATTTTCTATTTATTTTTATTTAGTTTGATTCTGATTGTATGGACATAATCGAATTTTTTTGGAGGGGTTGCTAACTCAATGGTAGAGTACTCGGCTTTTAAGTGCGGCTAACATCTTTTATACATTTGTATGAAGAAAGGAATTCGTCCATACCATGGGTATAGTTTGTAA